AGAACAGGGTATTATGTATTGTATTATGTATATAGTATAGTAAGAAAAAAATATATACCCCGGAAAAGAAAGAGGGAGTCCAACCAACAGATCTTTTTACCTTCCTTTTCTATCCAATTGGTTTATGTTCGTTATAATTACAACAGGAGAAAAAATCCTTTATTTTTGCAACCCAATCGCTCTTTTGACTTTGGAATAAATTCTCTTTATCAATATACTGTTTCTTCTACACATCCGTCTACAATCCATAATAAAGAATAATTAGGATTCTGAAAAAAAAAAAGAAAAAATCAATGGTTCACTCACAGGAGAACCCACTCTTTCCCGCATTAGGCACTAATTCATTTTTAACATCTAATTAGATCGGGTAATCATTCCAATTAAGAACATAAGCTCGTTGCTTTTTATTTTACCAGAATTGGAGCCATAGAGCTCTATCCATTTATTCACTAGACCCAACTGTAAATGTGAATTTCTTTTGTCCCCTTCCAAAAATCAAAACAATCTTTTGGAACTGTAATGATCCGGTAAGGATAAACTCAAAGTTCTACTTTAACTTTGACTTTCATTTCAAATTAAATAAATTAATAAAATCGAAAATCTAATAAAATAATAAATTGATTTTATTACGACATGCTGTTTTTTCCATTCATTACCCTTGAGGATCAGTCGTGGTCTTATAGACTATACCAATAGTCTGGACGAATTCGTTGCTTCATCCAAATGTGTAAAAGATCATAGTCGCACTTAAAAGCCGAGTACTCTACCGTTGAGTTAGCAACCCGGATAAATAGGATATGTAGATACGATCGAAATATAAAAATCAATTGAATTGCACTGCACGACCCTATCAAAACATTGAACTAGCAACACATCGAAAAGAAAGATTTTCTGATCAATTAGAAACACAAAATACCAAAATTAGCAGATCGGATTAAAAATATTCCTAATCGAAATGTAAAAATTATGACAGACCACCCATTTTTTATCAAATTCTTTTTTGATTTTCCCTAAGAAAATACATCTTGTATGAGAGTAAATGCAGCAAGGCAAACCCATCATTTGAGTGAAGGAAACAAAAAAAATCAATATGGGGTGGGGATAAACAGCCCTATTTATCTACGATCGAATTATATTTGTTCGATACACCATTGTCAATATAAAAGCAATGTTGAGAAAGTAAATCAAGTAAATAAAATAAAGACTTGTGTTGGATTGGCACAACATAAATAAGAAATTGGAATGGAAAAAATTAAGGAAAAGGTAAATAAAAAATCCCCGGTTTATTCAATCAATAAAAGTACGATAAGCAAGCTTAACCCCTTGTTTGTTGTTAAATTCAATTCCCCCACCAAAATATGAATAAAGCAAGAAAAAGGAAAATGGTGTGTAAATAGAAATAATTACACAAGGATAGATACTAGTTACCCTTCCCTACTTTATTTTATTTATTTAATAATTTTGTTTTTTCCTTTAATTAACTCAAAGTTCTTTCTTTAAAGAATTCTGCCTTCTTTAAAATATCATAAACAGTTCCTGTAGGTTGAGCACCTTTTTCAAGGAAATATAGAATAGCAGGAACATTTAAATAAGTTTGATTCTTTATCGGATCGTAAAAACCTACTTTTCGAAGATCTCTTCCTTCTCTTCGGAATCGAACATCAATTGCAACGATTCGATAGATGGCTCATTGGGATAGATGTAAATAAACAATGCCCCCCCTAGAAACGTATAGGAGGTTTTTTCCTCATACGGCTCGAGAAAAATGATTCCAATTTCTGTATATAATAGCAAGTGGATCCATAAAATCATGAATTTTACTATAATTTGAATTGGGTACTTTTTTCTTCTTCCTTACAGAAAAAGGAAGAAATCTCATTCATACTCATAACTCAAGTTGGGTAATTCTGACAAGAAAATCCTTAGACATTTATTGAGCCGTCTCTAAACTCTTTTGTTTGTCTCATTTCGAATCTATTTTTATTCCTCAGTCTGATCCAATTGTTGAGACAATTGAAAATAGTGTTTCCTTGTTTCGGAATCCTTTATCCTTGCTTTGTGAAATCATTGGGTTTAGACATTACCTCGGGGATCCTTATTCCTTTCAAAATGGCAGCAACATACCTTTTTTTGTTATTTCTTTCTATATAAATAGAATACGAATGATTGATTCCCTTGTGATACACTTTTCATCGAAATAGTTTTACCAATTTTGGAAAATTTGACTTTTCAAACTTGTTCTGAATTTGAACCTTTCAATTTAGAATTTATATATAGTGAGGATATACTTACAGAGTTGGTCTAACTTATTGATTTTCACTAACCCTAGATTCTTTCCCTTGAAAAATGAATCAATCCTTTCTTCTCGAGCTTCATCATGTACTATTTACTTATAACCCAACACAAATTAGGTTCCGGGCAGAACAGAACAAACTATGTCGAGCCAAGAGCATCTTCATTACTATAGAAGATGGCGGATGTAAAAATCCACAGCCGACCATGTCCTTCAAGTCGCACGTTGCTTTCTACCACATCGTTTCAAACGAAGTTTTACCATAACATTCCTCTAATTGAAATTTCAAAGCGGTATGGAATTGATTCAATATAAAATCATGAATAGTCATTGGTTCAACCGGTATATAATATTTCTATCTACGGATAAATAAGTATTTATCCGGATAAAGGTCAGCAAGGATCGAATTTATTTAATTTAACCCCATATTCTATCATATGAATTGAATGAAAATAAAGATATTCAATTTTACCCACATTTGACACTTGATTCCGTTTGTGAGAAACCAAACGAATTCTCAGATATGATTCTTAGAACCATTCTGAAAATTAATAAGAAAAGATTTTTCCCTTTAACAAATTATTGTTTCATGTGGAATGCAGTGTGATCCCATCTTTCGTTTCATGAAAAACGATCTGGGACGGAAGGATTCGAACCTCCGAATAACGGGACCAAAACCCGCTGCCTTACCGCTTGGCCACGCCCCATTTTGATTTCTATTCGATATTAATCAACACTAATATTGGTATTGGTTATTCGTCAATCCCAACCCAAATACACAAAAACATATGGGATATTTTGTTGCTAGGATTCAAGACATGTAGATATAGAATCAAAAAAATTCATTGATCATTACATAGAATTCAATTAAGATATTGTATGAAAGTTGAATTCCTTATATTCTCATTTTAGAATGATAATGGGGGGGGGATTTTTTATTTGGGAAAGTCCGAACCGAAGAAAAAGAAGGATTTCTTGATCTGCCTTTTTCATTTTTCCCTTATAAAAATAACTCAAAATTATCTAATCCACAAGAACGAAATGCTTGTTATGCTTAATATCTTTAGTTTTATCGGTATCTGTCTTAATTCTGTCCTTTATTCGAGTAGTTTTTTCTTCGCCAAATTGCCCGAAGCTTATGCCATTTTCAATCCAATCGTAGATGTTATGCCTGTCATACCTGTACTCTTTTTTCTCTTAGCCTTTGTTTGGCAAGCCGCTGTAAGTTTTCGATGAAATCTTTAATACTCTGCTAAATTGATGATGTATTCGATAAAAAAATTCTAAAAATTGATAAGATCAGATAAGTCTTACACTACGAACCCTCGATTCAAAAATAGAAATTCTTGTATATTGAATGAATAACCGCAGCGATGAATTTGGATCAGCCTTTTCCCCGTTCTGGCCTTCCGGTGAGTATGGACTATTAGGTACTCCACAATACCTAATTGTTGATATGACAAGAAATTTCGGGTAACGAATGAATCAAAATCTTATTACAAATAAATTCGTTTTATTTTTCATTTTTTGGGGTGTCAAAACAAAAAAAAAATGGTATATGTGGTAAAAAATAGGCAATCTATTCCCCTTTTTCAAAAAAAAAAAATGATCTTGGAGATTGTGTAATGCTTACTCTCAAACTCTTTGTTTACACAGTAGTGATATTCTTTGTTTCCCTTTTTATCTTTGGATTCTTATCTAATGATCCAGGACGCAATCCTGGACGTGAGGAATAAAAAATTTCTAGTTTTTTTTTTGCTTTTTTCAAAATTAATTCTTAATAATCTTATTTGTTTCATACATTTAACTATGATAAAATCAAGGGATGAGAATCTTTTCGAATTCGAAAATACCAAGTGATCAGAGAAAGCGGAAAGAGAGGGATTCGAACCCTCGGTACAAATAATTCGTACAACGGATTAGCAATCCGCCGCTTTAGTCCACTCAGCCATCTCTCCTAATTCCAAATTGAAAATTTGTTATGTGATGTAACACGTGAAATAAAGATTGATAAAAATCCACCTTCTTCTCTTTATTTTCTTTTTTCATTTGATTTTTATTTATTTAATCTTATTTAACTTTATTATTATTATTTATTTTATTATATTATTCTATTTTAATAAAAAAAAATATTATTATATTATTAAAATAGAAATTCGAAATATTCTAATAAATAATAGAAATTTTTTAAATAGCTATTAAAATTTAAACTTAAACAAAGTATTTAATATTTAGATAAAATAATTTAAATAAAATAAAAGTAAAGGTATATATTTATACTAAGAGGTATATATTTATTATAGTATAAATATATTATGTATAATAAAATATGTAAAAATATGTATAAGAAAAATAAGAAAAAGATAGAAAAAAGCAATTGATCAGGAATTCAATATAGATAATGACTCAAAACGGATCTCCTCAATAGAAAGAATATCTTAGTTCTTTGATTTTATACGAAAGGTTTATTCTCCCGGCCTGATCTGCTTAAGTACTGGCCGGGACATTTCTTCTTTTATTCCATTGATTATTCTTTTTTTCTTTTTCTCAGTTTATTACTTAATTTCTTACTGTTGTCAAGTAAGGAATAAAAAAAGACATATGATAACATATATTATATATATATATAAATACATTAAACAATATTAAATTACATTTAACAATTTGAAATATTCAAAATATTTCTATTCTAATAGAATAGAACTCA